TTGCTCACTAATAATAGTGGAATCCATGGTGCAGAGTCAAAAAGGGATTTTGACCGAAGACTTTTCATCAATCAATTCAATAAATCCACTTCTAAAAAATTCCTCGACGATTTCTAATCGGGAAAGCCTAAACAAAAGTAAAAAACGCAATGACACCGCAAGGGAATGTTATGAATGGACGTTGACCCCTAAAAATTATTTCTTTTCGCACTTTTTCTATCAATTCTATAAACAAAGTAAATTATCTATCCACTCTAATATTGATTGTCAGAGATTCTTGCGAGTCTGGATATGGATATACAATATCCAAAAACTCTTACGCCCCTTTCCACCATTACTAATTGAATTTTATTCGCTGTCCTACCCGCCGGCTATCGGACTTTAAGATCCAATCATTAGTATTAGTAGTAGAAAGGATCGGGAAGTCTTGATAGCCCTTCGACCATTAGATAAATCCTTGATACAACGATTTAAAATCTTTTAGAAAAACCATGAACAGGTGTTTAAAATCAACTAAGTAGCAACAGTCCCGTACCTTTCTTTTGCTTTTGCTGGGGAATAATTCGGCGAGTTAGATCAATCGAATAAGATATTTCGATTCGTTTGTTGATCAGGCGACACCCAGATTTGAACTGGGGAAAAGGGATTTGCAGTCCCCCGCCTTACCGCTCGGCCATGCCGCCAAACCAATACAGAAACCTATCGCTTTTCTATTGAAAAAAAGAAATGTGGATTTTTTCTTACAAAAGGGAAAATTTATGAAAAATTTGACCCCTTAACTATTTACTCCTGACTGCGAATTCATGAATGGTTCTTGGATTTGAATTTAGAATTGTCTTTGCCTAATGACATAAGAAAATACAAATTGATATATAAAAAATCGGTATTGAGTCTTTTCAAAAAAAATCCTTCTCAATTTCAATTATAACAACAATTAGTTTTATATATCAACCCCAGAACGGAAATTGTTTGGAATATAGAAAATTTTTCAATAGGCAAAACTGTATTCCTTTCATTTTGATGATTTTTTTGACTAAACCGAATTTGACCTATTTAGTAATTAGGTTAATTTTACTAATTAAGTAAAATTAATTTTATATTGCAAAGAAGAAAATCTTTGCAAATTTTTCAATATATTTCTCTTTCCAAACGAAAAGAAAAGGAAAGATGAAACAGAAATCATGGATCAACTAAGCCCTCTCGGGGACTTTCTTAAGAATAAGAAAGAGGAACCTCATGGAAATACCAAAAAAAGATAGAATAAGATTTGCAAATTTCATATAGATCTCATATCCATTTGTTTCTAAAACTGGAAACAAAGAGATCTCGTAGCCATTCCAAAAATGGAAACGCTTGGATAAATCGGTTAAGATTAATCTAAACCATCCTATTATATATACGGTTCAACATGCCAACTAATAAACAACTTATTCGAAATACAAGACAGCCAATCAGATTTTTTCCGAAATATAAGAGTTCCATGAGCCTTTTGTTTTTGGAACAAAAACACTATTYGATTATGCAAGCAATCAACGGGGGAGACGAGCTTATAGAAGACGGAAAACCGGATATGAGAGAAACAAAAGATAGTCACGGAGACATCTACCCAGAAAATGGTCCACAGTGTTTAGATATCTTAAAACACGCGATTGGACATGGATGGGATGCAGCCGGGAAAGTCGAAGATATGATGCGGGGTGGTAATTATAAAAAATATTTCGAAAGGCAAAATAATCGATTCATAATCACTATTTTGGCCGCGTCTCTTGACTATGAATGGATTCAGGAGCAAATCAGTCGCTTTTTCGCTGACAGTCTCATTAGAATAGAGTCGGACATCCTAACGCTAATTCGGGAGACAATAGATCCTTCCAGAGGTAAGTTTATATGCCCATTTCGAAAGCCCGGGGATCCTTTTTGTAAAGGCCAGTGTCCACTCGTTTCTGTCTTCGAGGCTCGAGGGTTTGCCAGATATTATGTCCTTATCTCTATGCCTCTGAAGTCTGATCAGAAGTCCGAGGAAGTCAAGGAAGGAATTAGGTTTTTAATAACGGTAGTCACGGCATGGTATCCAGAGCGTCTTGAGGGGAATCAAGACTGAGTAACTTTTCGAAAGCCCCGGAGTTTCCCGGGGTCAAGACTCTTTTCCCCGGGGTTTCCGGGGATCAAGAGTCTTGATTCCCCTCATAACTTTTCGAAAGCCCTGGGAAAGAGGCCTTTCGGATTGGCCTTAGTTCGTTTAGAACATGTGGTTCGGGGAACTATATGTGGAGCACTTAGGCATAAATTAAGAGCAACTCCTCAGAATTTGGTAACTTCAACTCCATTAACAACTACTTATGAATCTTTTTTGACTGATTAGATACCCCGTATTGGGTATCTAATCAGTCCTACCTACTATTGGATTTGAACCAATGACTCCCGCCGTATGAAAGCAATACTCTACCACTGAGTTAAGTAGGTCATTTTTCATTACAAAGAAAACCAAATGGGACCCATC